GTTATTTCTTCCATGGCCCCGAGGATTCCAATATTAGCACTGATGGTACGGAAATGTAACTCGCTATTCAAACAACTATTCAGAGTTCCTAGAGCTCCCTGTAAGGCTTGTTGGAAAACTTGTTGTCGGACCTGATTAATCGCTCTTTGTTGTTCAAAATGGAGGGTTTCATTTTTGTAATTTTCTAATTGTTCCAAACTATAAGAAGTAGCATTAATCAAATTGACTTTTTCTCGTTCTATTTCAGAGTATCCATTCATTCGATACTCATCTGCTTCCATTTCCACTTTTCGTAAACGAGCCCGGGCTTTTTCGAGCTGCTCAATGGCTCCTCTACGTAATTCTTCCGAATTTCGAATAGTACTCAAAATCCTCTGTTTTCGATTATCTAATAAATCATTTAATGAAAGTAGATTTACCATTAACCATTAATTTCACAACTTCCATGATCTCTTCCCGAACCAAACATGAATCTTTCGATTCATTTGGCTCTCACGCTCAATTTTTTATTTTATGGGCATTCTCTCCCATATCTTTTTTTTTAATGTAATGAGCCTATCCTCTCTATTTCTGTTTGTATTCAAACATATCAAAACTGATACAAGACCAGAATATTAAGAGAACTCTTCCGACCAGACAAAAAATCTATAATTGTCAGCAAAGTTGTTTCTTTATTTAATTGAAAATTTCTATTTATATATAAAATATATATTTTACATTTTCATTTTATTTCCCTTTTTTATTCAAATCCAAAAATTCCTCTTTTTTATACATAGGTCGTCGATTCGGCATTGGATAAAAAAAGGCAAGGTGTCCTTTATTTATTCTAGTAAATGGTTCAAATCATTTTATCGATATGAGTGTTCTATATCAGAAAAATTACCAACTATTTTTTTTTACCATTTCGGTACTAACGTAGTGGTAGAAAGAGTACCATGTTGTGCCCGGACTTCAAACAGTTTAGCTTTAACCATGTTAATGGTCTCACATTATTGGTTGATAGAGAATCAAAGTTGACTTACCAATGAATAACGAAATGCTATGGTTCTTACATATGATTTATGAATTTATTCAGAAGGAATTCGTCGAGATTGTGCACTTTTTTTTCCTACTTTGTTTTTCCTATTTATCCTGGAAATATATAATATATTATAATATATATACTATATAAAATAGAAAAAAATATATAAAAAAAATAAAAATATATTCTATAAAAATAGATTCTTAAAAATATATTATATAATTATATATATAATAAATATATATAATATAAATAACATAAATAAATAATAAATAAAGTGCAGCTGGTTAGATCCAACCTATTCTTGAAATATACAACTCGCACACACTCCCTTTCCAAAAAAAATCAATACACCAAGCACTACACTTAGATTTATTGGATTTGTTGCTAAAATATCGGTATTAAACCCGAAACTCCCGGCGGATGGCCAGTGGCCTAAGGAAACGAAAGAATCGGTTAAATTTTTCATATGCTCTCCTCTTATAGATAGGACTAACAAAGAACAGAGTTCTTTTTGTATCACTTGGCTCGCCCTTTTTTTGATCGATTTCTTTTTCTTAATTTCCCATTTTTTTATGGGAGTAGATTAAATCTATTTATTGAATTCTCAAATTCAAAAAAAAAAATTCTGATTTTTTTTTGAAGTTTCCGATAAGATACTTATTAAGTTAGGTCCTAGGTCTCGTATCAATTGCAAAATAGCTCCTTTGTTCAAACACTTCCTAAAAGAAAAGTCAAAATTCCATCGTACTAAACGAAGGACGGGAAGGAAGAAAGCGAGCGAATCCACTAATTCCTCATCCTCAAATCAGTCCTTCCCGGGGTATTGTCGCAACAAATACATAATTGTAGGAGTAAAGTATTGATATAATTCACAGAAGCAAACGGCAACGAGTTAATATAAAATAAGAAAAAAAGTACGTAACGCACTTTTTTACATTTTCATTCTAGATTCTAGGATGAAATTAAACAAAAGGATTTGCAAATAAAAGCGCTAATGCCACGACCAGTCCATAAATTGTTAAAGCTTCCATAAAAGCTAGACTAAGCAATAAAGTACCTCGTATTTTTCCTTCTGCTTCTGGTTGTCTCGCAATACCTTCTACGGCTTGGCCTGCAGCAGTACCTTGACCAACTCCAGGTCCAATAGAAGCAAGCCCCACGGCCAATCCAGCAGCAATAACGGAAGCGGCAGAAATCAGTGGATTCATGATGATAGGTTCCTCGCACCAAAAAAAAATGGTTAATGATACAATCAACCAATGAATTATTACTTATTTGATCACTAAAATATATCGAGTCGAAGTAAGTAAAACTTCGAATAAAAATAATAAATAATATAGATAGGGGTAACCCTATATAACTAGTATATATCTAATATCACATATACATTTGTTTCTTACATAACGTAAACCGCGCGCATTTTATATTGAATCGGATTCTAGAATAATTCTTCAAAAGATATACATACAGGGGCTGTGGCTGGACTTATAGACATTACATATATCTGGTGTGACCCCCTAACCCATCCACCATTTCGTAATATCGTCTATCTTTCCTCCTACAACTCTAGTCGTATATACATATGTATTTTTATCTATTATGTTCCCCAACCAAGAACAAAATAGATTTTCCTGAACCATGCATTGCCTCAATTGGGATAAGCTTAAAAAAAAGAAGACTATTTCGAAAACTAATCAATGATGACCCTCCATGGATTCCCCTATATAAGCCGCGGCTAAAGTTGCAAAAATAAGAGCTTGAATACCGCTTGTAAATAATCCAAGAAACATTACAGGTATAGGAACTACTGAAGGTACTAAAGAAACAAGAACAACAACTACTAATTCATCAGCCAATATATTCCCGAAAAGTCGAAAACTAAGAGATAAAGGTTTTGTGAAATCTTCTAGGATGTTAATTGGTAAAAGTATTGGAGTTGGTTGAATGTATTTTCCGAAATAACCCAATCCCTTTTTGGTAAGACCCGCATAAAAATATGCCACTGACGTGGGTAAAGCTAAAGCAACAGTAGTATTTATATCATTCGTGGGGGCGGCCAACTCCCCATGAGGTAACTGTATGATTTTCCAAGGTAAAAGGGCCCCCGACCAATTAGAAACAAAAATAAATAGGAACATGGTTCCAATAAAGGGAACCCAAGGACCATATTCTTCTCCAATCTGAGTTTTGCTCAAGTCTCGAATAAATTCAAGGACATATTCGAAGAAATTCTGACCGTCGGTCGGAATGGTTTGTGGATTCCGAACAGCTATGATGACTGAACCTAATAAGATAGCAATCACGACCCAAGAAGTGATAAGTACTTGGGCATGAATTTGTAAACCCCCTATTTGCCAATATAAATGTTGGCCTACTTCTACACCTGATATATCGTATAACCCTTTGAGTGTTTTAATGGAACATGGTATAACATTCATATTGTCCTCTGACAGAAATCGAACTTCAAAAAAAGAATTATTTTGATTCAAGCATCTCTTTCTCAACTTATCTACTTTCATCATTAATCATATATTTAGAATACCAAGAAATCACATAAGATAATATCAATATCCCATTTTATCTCTTTTAAAAAATTCAAGACAAGACATAGTAACCGATCCAAGAAATCAAAATAATTAACTAATCTTATTATTCTTAATCATAACATAATCATAATCAACGACTTCTTATATAGCTAGAACGACCCTCACAAATTGCGGATACTAATTTGTTAAGAATCAATCGGATTGAAGCTATAGCGTCATCGTTGGCTGGAATCGAAATATCTGCGAGATCTGGGTCACAATTTGTATCGATTAAACAAATTGTTGGAATTCCCAAAATGACACATTCTCGAAGAGCCGTATATTCTTCTTGCTGATCAACGATGATTACAATATCGGGCAACCCAGTCATATATTTGATCCCACCCAGATATGTTTGCAAAGTAGATAATTTTCTCTTCAACATTGCTGCATCTCTTTTAGGGAGACGGTTGAGTTTCCCCATCTTTTGTTCTGCTCTTAAGTCTCTGAACTTATGAAGTCTCGTTTCCGTAGTGGACCAATTCGTTGACATACCACCGAGCCATTTTTTATTAACATAATGACATCGAGCCCTTATTGCAGCTGATGCTACTAAATCCGCTGCTTTATTTTTGGTACCAATGATTAAAAAGTTTTTTCCTCGGCTTGCTGCATCAAAAACTAAATCACAAGCTTCTGATAAAAAACGAGCAGTTCTAGTAAGATTTGTAATATGAATACCTTTACGCTTTGCAGAAATGTAAGGGGCCATTCTAGGATTCCATTTCTTAGTACCATGACCAAAATGAACTCCAGCCTCCATCATCTCTTCCAAATGGATGTTCCAATATCTTCTTGTCATTTTTCCCACGCTTTTTTTTAACAAATAAATAATTGTTCCTACGGAACCTTCTACCGGGATTGACCGTTGATACACAGCCCAAACTGTTCATTTCTTTTTTTTTTTTTTTTTTACTTCATTTTTTTTATTACCAAATCAAAAAAAGTAAAAAGAAGAAATCTCGCCTTAGGAATTATGAAATCGCGTAAATGATTTTTCTGGTGTGTCATGGAAATTGTTTGGGGCGCAAGAACAAAAAAATTCTCTATGGTGTAACAAAATATCTCTCATTTCCAACTCGAATAGATTTTTCTTTTTGATTTCCAAATGAATGTTTTTGTCTTGCCTTGAACAGTGCACTAATTTTTTGAATCCGGTACCGACAGGGATAATCCCTCCCAGAACAACATTTTCTTTCAGACCCTTCAACCAATCAATACGACCCCGTAGAGCAGCTTTTGCTAAAACTCTAGCAGTTTCTTGAAAACTTGCTTCGGATATGAAACTTTGAGTATTCAGAGATGCCCTCGTTATTCCCAATAAAATTGCCCGATAACAGATCGCTTCGTCTAAAGCACGCCCTGCTCGTTCCGCCCGCAACAATCCGATTAATTCTCCAGGCAAAAAAACATTAGACATTCCATCTTCTGAAACCAACACTTTTGATGTTACTTGCCGTACAATAATCTCTATATGTCTATTATGGATCTGTACCCCCTGGGATCGATAAACCTTTTGGATCTTATTAACCAAAGAGATACGACTTTGAGCTATGGTTAGCTCAGCTCCAATTAAGAATCCCCAAGGAATTCCGAGAATTCTTGGTATACGCTCGTTCCAACCTTCAACTCTCCTTTCAAGGTTCATCGATATTGAACCAATCGAACGCACTTCTAAGATTTGTTCCACTTTTGGAAGGCCTTGCGTTATGTCACCAGATCGGGATTTTTCATATATAAATGTAACTAATGTATCTCCTTCAGAAAGGGGTTCTCCATAATGTCCGTGAACAGTCGCTCCTGGAGTAGCCAAATAGGGCTTAGCTGATCTTATAACTAAGGAGTCAACGTGAACAATTAAAATTTGACCAGATTTTTTTATGTGTGGTCCATATTTAACTAGACATATATTTTCACAAATAAATTGTCCAATGCTAATTATTGTGGATGTCTCTTCACAATAATTGTGATGTAGAAAGCACCAATTCAAATGGAATGGATTCAAAATGATGTTATTGCGCGGGCCGGGATTATAAATCTCCCTATTTTCATCTATTAAACAGTATTTAAGTACTTCAAGTACTTGGAAAGTCTGTTTAAAATTATCAAGTATCCAATATTTGTTTAACAAGATCTGATTATGAGTTATTAAATGGTAAGATGAATAAAAGTTCACTATTTTAGGTACAATAGTACCTAAGGGACCCAACAAATCCCTAATTGGAGTTATGGGATTCGATTCTTTTGCCACATTGTTATATTTTGAACTGTTGAATGGACATGGACCAACTCGAGAACAATTGAATGATGACAAAATTATCAAAGATTGGCCTTCCTTATTTCGATTCAACAACGTATCAATAGTTCCTTGATGCTGGGTAACTAATGGAATCTTCGCTTTGGAATAAAAAGGATTGATATTGGTGCGATCTAATCCATTATTGGGAATCAATCCTGAACCCGCCGTATCATACCTTTTTCCGGCATATGAAATAGTAGACTTGACTAACTCAATTCTTATGAAATCGCGAATCAGATCATTTGCCCTTACCTCAACAAAGGAAGCACGAACCTCTTCTATAGAACCTTTTTTTTCTTGGTCCCAATTCAATACTAAACAAGTCCGAACTAATTGAATACTTGTGTGATAAATTCCGCGAATTGACTTTCCATTTCCATAAAGGATATAATTGACAACTTTAAGTTCGACATTATCTTTTTCCTGCAAGAGATCTTGAGGGAAAAGTTTTGCTAAATTTATCCCATCAGCTATTTCATATGTGACTACGGGTCGAACCAAAACAAAATATTTTTGGGGGGTGGGTGTGATCCGTTGGACATAGATCCAATTTTTCAATTTTTTTTTTGATTCCTTAGAATTTTTTTTTTCCGTTCCCGGTGGTATCAAAATGCCGCTGTGTTTGGATATCTTATCTGTCTCCCCGGGAAAATGAATATCTCCAGAAAATATTTTCAGTTCAATACTTTTTTTTTTTCTCTCCACTCGGACTAATCCACCTACTCGGCTTCTTGTATTTGTATTTAAAGCGAGTTGTGTATCTACTCCAATAATACTATTGTTCCGGACCATTATGGACGAAGATCCGGGTAAGATATGCACCTCTTCGGGAATAAAAAAAAACCGATCCACTTTCATTTGGTATTTCGGACTAAATTCTTTTGCTCCTCGATACTCAATCAAATCTTCTTTTTTTACGATTGAATCCACCTCTACGATCCCATATTTAGTAATTCCCGAACTCTTTCTGCTGTATCGTGGATCATCAAAATAAGCAAGAATACTATTTCTACGTAAAATACCATTTATGGGTATTTCAATCGAAATACCAAAAGAGGGTATTAGTTCTTTCTCTCGTTCTTGATCATATTGTAATGGGATGAGAAATCTATTTCTTCGCCTTTTCGCCAAGAAATCAGAATTCTCTTGGAGAATCGAAGGATATATGAAATTCCAATACCCATTGGATATGATTCGATCAAGTCTTGAATAGTCAAGAATTTCCCTATCTTTTTTACCAGAAGGATCCAACAATTTATGTCTTACTCGATCATTAGTGATTAATCGGTCAGAGATATATCTTTCGTCGACAGAAAAAGAATGAGCATTCATTTGATCTTGATCCTTGTGGAGCGAAAAAGACACTATACTAGATCTGCACGGACCCCCGGCTAATATCCATAAATGACTTGTTTTTGGTAATAGATGAACATTACTATATGTATATTCAGGTGCATGGTAGACATCGGTACTCCAGTGCATTTCTCCCTCTGATTCAGAATAAATATGTTTTCGAACCCTCTCTTTAAAATGAAAAGTAGACGTTCCGGCACGAATCTCAGCAATCACTTGTTCAGATTCTACATATTGAT